GTCGATCAAAAAAATTAGTTAATTCAGCGAATCCTCTAGTTGCGCCAGTTAAGAATCTTGTATAAAAAAAATCTATATAAGCACGATTATATGACCAACTATATATGCCATTTAAAACTTTTTCCAAAAGAATTCCCTTAGGACCTCTTTTAAAAGCTGAATTAATTAAATCTAAATTTATTAAAGAGGAATAAGGAGATTTATATAAAAAAGACGCTATAAATATTCCTAAATATCCTATACTGACTGAAAAAATAGCATCTTTCAAAAATTCATACCAATCCGTCGAATTTGTCGACTTTTGATGCAAAAGATTTATAGACGGAGTTAACCATTTAGATAATATATCAACATTGCCCCCCCCTTGATTAAAAGGAATTCCTATAAACCCAATGAATAGAGTAAATAGGCCCAATACAAGTAGAGGAAATAACATAGTATTGTCTGATTCATAAGGATAGGAACCCAGTTTCTTATTCTCAAAACGGGCAATAGTAATATATGGTCGTGTCATATTTCTAGCATTATCATCAATTCGATATGTTCTTTTTGAAAAAAAGCAAGAACTTTTATTATCAGTCATTTCTAATAAACGAACATTTTGGTTAATTCTTTTTGAAACTCCCTTACCCCATAGAGATATTGAATAGAAAGGTATTTTTTGTTTGCCACTATAATTTTGAAAATAAACATTTAAATGTCCTTCAAAGGTAAGTAAATAGATCCGAAACATATAAAATGCGGTTAATCCGGCAGTAACCCAGGCTATTATTGCGAAAATCGTCGAATACAACCAAGTATCATTAAGGATTTCATCTTTGGACCAAAAACAAGCCAAAGGCGGAATACCACAAAGAGAGAGTGTACCTAATAAAAAAGCATTTTTGGTAATTGGTACATGTTTTCTTAAACCTCCCATAAGAATCATATTCTGACTTTTATAGGGAGAATAGCCAACAACCCCTTCCATTGAATGAATAACGGACCCGGATCCTAAAAATAACAATGCTTTGGAATAGGCATGAGTAATCAAATGAAATAAAGCACTTCGATAAGACCCCATACCGAGAGCTAACATCATATAACCCAATTGCGACATTGTGGAATAGGCTAAAACCCTCTTAATGTCTTTTTGAGCAAGAGCTAAAGTAGCTCCTAATAACAGTGTTATTATTGCTATCGACGAGATTAAATTCATTATGGAAGGTATAACTATGAAAAGAGGAAGAAGCCGAGCTACAAGAAAAATTCCTGCCGCTACCATAGTAGCAGCGTGTATAAGAGCGGAAATCGGAGTCGGCCCTTCCATAGCATCGGGCAACCATACATGAAGGGGAAATTGTGCAGATTTAGCAACGGCACCAGCAAATAACAGAACAGCACACAAAGTAACAAATAAAAAATTGACCTCGTTATTAGAAATTAAGTTATTGAATATTTCGAATAAATCCTGAAATTCGAAACTACCCGTTAGCCAATAAAAACCTAAAATTCCTAATAATAAACCAAAATCCCCTACACGATTTGTTACGAAAGCTTTTTGGCAAGCATTTGCTGCAAGAGGTCGTGTGAACCAAAATCCTATTAATAAATAGGAACACATTCCAACCAATTCCCAAAAAATATAAATTTGTATCAAATTCGAACTAGTAACTAGTCCTAACATGGAAGTACTGAAAAAACTCATATAAGCAAAAAACCTCAAATATGCTTGATCATGAGCCATATAATTATCACTATAAATAAGAACCATAATTCCAACAGTAGTGATTAATATTGACATAATAGAAGTAAGTGGATCTATCAAATAGCCGAATTCTAAAGAAAAATCGTTAGTAATGATCCAAGACCATACATATTGATAGCTAGAATTGCTATTTATTTGCTGAATAGACAGATTCATTGAAAAAATCATGACTATACTTAACAATAAAACACTATGAAAAGACCACATGCGGCGAAAATTTTTTGTTGCCGTCGGAAAAAGAAGAAGCCCCACCCCTATTAATATAGGAACGGGAAGTGGGATGAAAGGTATGAGCCACCCGTATTGATATGTTTGTTGCATAAAAAGCTTTTTGAATTATGAATTTCCTAATTTATTGTTTCCGATTGACCGGATTTTACCTCTTTGAAAGGAGTCAATAAAAGTCAAGATATGGGCTGTTAAACTAATTTAAATAGAAATTTAGAAGCCTTTCTTCTTACTTTACTTAACTTATTTTTTTATTTATTTTTTTTTTTTTTTATAAATCCTTCAAATATTCAATTCAAATCAAGAAGTTACATTTGGTCAAATGACATAAAACAGAGTAATTCCTAATTTTTTTTTCCAATTTGAAAATTAAACCTACCTTAATTAGTTAATAAAAAAGAAAATGAAAATGGAAGGTTGGATTCTTTTTTTTTATTATTAAGATTAAATTCGATTTCTATGGCGCAGCGGATTCTATAGATATAGACTTTAATGAGAAAGAATATCAAATAAAGATACTAATCAATCAAATGAATAAAAACTATTTTACAATTATTCTAGTTATTCTATGGAATAAAAAAAAGTTTGAAAAAAAATCATATATCTTCGTCTTTCTCTATTTCTAGTATTTAGAGTACGCGAAATATTATTTTATTGATGTGATTTTGATATATCTTTCCCCCTTCCTTAGCTTTCTTTTTTCTGAAAAGAATAAGAATAAATAGAATAAAATAAAAAGTCAAAAAGTAAAGAAGGGTTTGGTTTCAACAATAGATGTCTTTCACATCCAACTAGAACAATAAGTAATCCTTTTTTTTAAATGGCCGTCCCAAAAAAACGTATTTCTACATCAAAAAAGCGTATTCGGAAAAATATTTGGAAAAGGCGGGGATATTGGACAGCGTTAAAAGCCTTTTCGTTAGGAAAATCTCTTTCTACAGGAAATTCAAAAAGTTTTTTTGTGCAACAAACAAAAAGTAATTAAAAATTTCAATAATCTGAATCGACTCGAAAAATGAAATTGACCCATTTCCTATTTACTACAAAATTTTTAATTTCCGCTATCTTTTGAGTTAAGCTAATCAATATGAAATGGCACTCAGTTCCCTCTTTTCTATTTTTTAAAATAACAATTTAGCTTTTTACTGAATTTGAATTACTGAATTATAAAAATAGAATACTTTCTTTGTTGACAAACGCATAAATAAAAGATAAAAGGGGTTTTTCCTTCTTTTTTAGTAGATTTTCTCATTTACAATTACAAGATGGGGAGGTTTGTTCCCCATCGAACTCTTTATTAGAGTTACGATAATAAATTTTTTCTCCCCTTTTTTTAGATAGAGAAAAGGGGGGGTAATTTTTTAATTTGAATTTTATTTTTATTAAAAGTAATAGATTCGATTTAACGTTCCTTAACTTTTTTTGATTTCTATGAATTAGAATTACTAGAATTACTATATAGAATATATTACCCATATATTTCTTGTTATCAACCCAATTTAATCAAGACTTTAGTGAGAATATTCTAGTGAGAATATTCTGAATATTCTGTATGAATAATGTGTCAATTTTAAGGACCTTCCCCTTTCTATTTTTATCTTCATAGAAAAAAATTGGTGAATTTCGGAAATTCAATAAATGAGAAAAAGTTCATTAAAAAATGAAAACAAAAACATTTTTTAGGGTAGAACTTTCTAGTTACAAGAGTTCAATTCTAGGAGAACAGAAAATACACGAAAAATCCCAAAACGCTAAGACCCTAATAACGAACTTTCAAATCCCTATTATTTTGTATTATTTTTAATTTCAATTTTTTTGAGTAATTTGAAATTTTTCTGAAAAATAAAATAAAAATATTGCACGTCTTCAATCTCGACAATTGTTCATTCATAAGCTATTATAAGTTCAAGACAAGCCGCTATGGTGAAATTGGTAGACACGCTGCTCTTAGGAAGCAGTGCTAGAGCATCTCGGTTCGAGTCCGAGTGGCGGCATATCATCTTCTAAAAAAGAGATATCATCTTCTAAAAAAGAGAAATAGATCCTATAATGAATTCAACTCCCGATTTCCATTTAAGAGACTCTTTTTTTATGATATTTTTAACCTTAGAACATATATTAACTCATATTTCCCTTTCCATTGTTTCAATCGTAATTACAATTCGTTTAATAACCTTTTTTTGCGTAGATGAAATCGTACAGTTGTACGATTCATTCGAAAAGGGTCTGACAGTTAGTTTTTTCTGTATAACAGGATTGTTAGTTACGCGTTGGATTTATTCGGGTCATTTTCCACTAAGTGATTTATATGAATCATTAATCTTCCTTTCATGGGGTTTCTCCCTTATTCATATAGTTCCGTATTTCAAACAAAATAAAAATTATTTAAGCAAAATAACCGGTTCAAGTGCTATTTTTACCCAGGGCTTTGCTACTTCCGGGCTTTTAACTCAAATACACCAATCTTCCACATTAGTACCCGCCCTTCAATCTGAGTGGTTAATAATGCACGTAACTATGATGATATTGGGCTATGCGTCCCTTTTATGTGGATCATTATTATCAGTAGCACTTGTAGTCATTACATTTCGAAAAAACAGAAAGATTCTTTGTAAAAGTACTCTTTTATTAAAAGAGTACTTTTTCGTTGGTGAAATTGAATACATGAATAAAAGAAACAATCTTTTACAAACTACTTCTTTTTTTTCGGATAAAAATTATTACAGATCTCAATTAATTCAACAATTGGATTATTGGAGTTATCGGATTATTAGTCTAGGTTTTTTATTTTTAACCATAGGTATTCTGTCAGGAGCAGTATGGGCTAACGAAGCATGGGGATCCTATTGGAATTGGGATCCAAAAGAAACTTGGGCATTTATTACTTGGATCGTATTTGCGATTTATTTACATACTCGAACAAATGTAAACCTGCAAGGTGCAAATTCGGCAATTGTAGCGTCTATAGGCTTTCTTATAATTTGGATATGCTATTTCGGGGTTAATCTATTAGGACTAGGGCTAC